AATATAGTGCCTGATTAAAGGGTTATTTTGATAGAATAAATTAAGTAATTTTTTTACCTATATTTATTTATACACTATAGAATTAAACTATATCTTTAAATTTCAAAAATTTATATGCTTCTTACATTATTATATAAATATATTAAAAATAAGCTAAATAAGCTAATGAGTTCATACCTCATTTATAAAAGTTTTAATCTTTTTTTTTAAAAATTTTTAATTTAAATTTATCAAAATTATTATTTTTATTAATTATACTCATAAGAACTTTATTTTCAATTTCATCAATTTCATTTTTTAATTTATGAATAGGAATAGAAATTAATTTAATTGCCTTTATTCCCTTAATAATAAATCTAAACAATAATTTAAATACTGAAAGTATAATAAAATATTTCATTACCCAATCTTTAGGTTCAGTAAATTTCATTTTTAGATCTTTATTACTAATTTCTTTCAATAAGTGATTTTTTGTTAATGTTATAATTAACTCTATAATTTTTAAAATTATAAATTTAGCTCTTTTTTTAAAAATAGGAGCTGCCCCTTTTCATTTTTGATTTCCTAAAGTAATAAAAGGAATTAACTGAAATTCTTGTTTAATTTTAAGAACTTGACAAAAAATTATCCCCATAATTACCCTTTCTTATTGTTTAAATACAAATTTAATTTATTTTTTTATTATCTCCAGAACTATCATTGGAAGAATTATAGGATTAAATCAAACTTCATTAAAATTAATCCTTTCTTATTCTTCTATTAGCCACATCAGCTGAATAATCTCTTCTCTTTTAATTAATCTAAATCTCTGAACAATTTATTTCATTCTTTATAGAATTTTAACAACTATTTTAATACTTAATTTTCAACTAATGAATTTAAATCATATAAATCAATTTTTTTTCTTAAAATCTAATATAAATTTAAATTTTTTTATATTTTTAAGATTTTTAAGTCTAGGGGGTTTACCTCCCTTTCTAGGATTTTTACCCAAATGACTGTTAATTAATAATTTAATTTCCATAAATTATAATTTTTTAACTTTAATCCTAATTTTTAGTTCTTTAATTAACTTATTTTTTTACGCTCGGATATTTTATTCATTTATAATTTTAAATTTTTTTGAAATAAAATATTCAAATTTTTTTAACTTTAATTTCACTAATAATATTCTTTTAAAATTAAATTATTTTTCTATTTTTGGATTAATCTTAATTTTTTCTATTTTTTAAAATTTTAAGTTAAATTTAAACTAATAATCTTCAAAATTATCAATATATAATCTATATAAGTTTTAATAATATAAAAATTATTCCTTTAAATTTGCAATTTAAAATCACTGATAGAATACAAAACTTAATAAAAAAGATTTTTCTTATAAATAAATTTACAATTTATCGCCTTTATTTTCAGCCATTTTATTAAACAATGATTATTTTCTACAAACCACAAAGATATTGGAACAATTTATTTTATTTTTGGCCTATGATCAGGAATAGTAGGAACCTCTTTAAGAATAATTATTCGTACAGAACTTTCTACCCCCCAATCTTTAATTATAAATGACCAAATTTATAATGTCTTAGTAACAGCTCATGCATTTATTATAATTTTTTTTATAGTAATACCCATTATAATCGGAGGGTTCGGAAATTGATTAGTCCCCCTAATAATTGGAGCTCCCGATATAGCTTTCCCACGAATAAATAATATAAGATTTTGACTTCTACCTCCTTCTTTAAATTTTCTTTTAATTAGATCAATCGTAGAAAGAGGTACTGGTACTGGTTGAACAGTATACCCTCCTCTTTCCGCTAATATTGCTCATGCAGGAAGATCGGTAGATATTTCCATTTTTTCTCTCCATTTAGCAGGAATTTCTTCTATTTTAGGAGCAATTAATTTTATTTCAACAACTATTAATATACGATCCCCTCTAATTTATTTAGATCGTATGCCCCTTTTTGTTTGATCTGTAGCTATCACTGCTCTTCTTCTTCTTCTTTCTTTACCTGTATTAGCAGGAGCTATTACTATACTCTTAACTGACCGAAATTTAAACACTTCCTTTTTTGATCCCTCAGGAGGGGGAGACCCTATCCTTTATCAACATTTATTTTGATTTTTTGGTCACCCTGAAGTTTATATTCTTATTTTACCTGGATTTGGGATAATTTCTCAAATTATTGCACAAGAAAGAGGTAAAAAGGAAACCTTTGGATTTTTAGGCATAATTTACGCAATAATAACAATTGGTTTATTAGGTTTCATTGTCTGAGCTCATCATATATTTACAGTAGGAATAGATGTTGATACACGAGCTTATTTTACTTCCGCAACTATAATTATTGCTATTCCCACAGGAATTAAAATTTTTAGGTGATTAGCTACACTTCACGGAAATTCTATTAATTTTAACCCTAGTCTTTTATGAAGATTAGGATTCATTTTCCTATTTACAATAGGAGGATTAACTGGAATTATTCTAGCTAATTCTTCTATCGATATTAGACTTCATGATACATATTATGTGGTAGCTCATTTTCATTATGTTCTATCTATAGGAGCTGTATTTGCTATTATTGGAGGATTTATTCACTGATACCCCTTATTCACTGGATTAAACTTAAACCCTAAATGACTAAAAATTCAATTTATCCTTATATTTATTGGAGTAAACTTAACCTTTTTCCCTCAACATTTTTTAGGATTAGCAGGCATACCTCGTCGATACTCAGATTATCCAGATAGATTTTTATCTTGAAATGTAATTTCATCTTTCGGATCAAGAATTTCTTTAATTAGATTAATTTTAATTTTAATTATTTTTTGAGAAAGATTTATTAATCCTCGATTTATTATATTTAATAATCAAATTAATTCTAATATTGAATGAATTCAAAATACTCCACCTTCTGAACATTCTTTCAATGAAATACCTTTAATTACTAAATAATTAACTCTAATATGGCAGAAAAATGCACTGGATTTAAACCCCATTTATAAAGATATCTTTCTTTTTTTAGAAATGGCAACCTGATCCATACTAAACTTTCAAAATAGATCATCCCCAATTATAGAACAAATAATTTTTTTTCATGATTTTATTTTATTAATTCTCCTATTAATTATTATTTTTATTTCATATTTAATAGCTAACTTATTTGTTAATAAATTTATTAATTTATTCTTAATAGAAGAACAAATAATTGAATTAATTTGAACTATCTTACCTAGAATTATTTTAATTTTCATTGCTTTACCTTCCCTTAAACTTCTTTATTTACTAGATGAAAATAACAAACCTGTAATTACAATTAAAACTACAGGACATCAATGATATTGATCCTACGAATACTCAGATTTTAAAAAAATTAATTTTGATTCATTTATGATCCCCTCTAATAATCTAAGACTTAATAATTTTCGTTTATTAGAAGTAGATAATCGAGTTATTTTACCTATAAAAACACAAATTCGAATTTTAATTTCAGCTACAGATGTAATTCATTCATGAACAATCCCCTCCCTTTGTGTAAAAGCAGATGCTGTCCCTGGACGACTAAATCAAGCAAATTTCTTAATTAATCGTCCTGGTTTATTTTTTGGTCAATGCTCAGAAATTTGCGGAACAAATCACAGATTCATACCAATTACCCTAGAATCAATTAATTCTAATTATTTCATTAACTGAATTAAAAATTTCTATTAATTTAAAATTTTCATTAGATAACTAAATTTAAGTAATGGTCTCTTAAACCGTCAATAGTAATTATTTACTTCTAGTGAACATATAATATAAAGAATTAGTTAAATAAATAACATAAATATGTCAAATTTAAATTATTATACAAATAATACTCTTTTATCCCTCAAATAATACCTTTAAATTGAATTATATTATTTATTTTAACAAACTTAATTTTTGGTTTATTTTTAATTTTAAGATTTTATAATTACCCAACAAAAATAAATTCTTTAATTACTCATCAAATACTAAATAAAAATGATACCCAATCTATTTACAATTTTTGACCCATTTACTAAAATTTTTAATCTACCTTTAAATTGAATTTCCTTAATTTTAGGTTTAATAATTTTACCCGCTATATTTTGACTAACTCCAAATCGATATAATTTTATTTTATTTCAAATTATTTTTAATCTTCACAAAGAATTCAAAAATTTAATCAGAAAAAAATCATATTTTAATAGAACTTTAATTTTAATTTCAATTTTTCTTTTCATCCTAATTAATAATTTTTTAGGTTTATTCCCTTATATTTTTACAGGGACAAGACATATATCTATTGCCCTTTCTTTAGCCCTTCCATTATGATTAACTTTTATACTTTTTGGTTGAATTAATAACACAAATCATATATTTACTCATCTTGTACCTCAAGGTACCCCAAGAATATTAATATCTTTTATAGTTCTTATTGAATCTATCAGAAATTTAATTCGACCTGGAACTTTAGCTGTACGACTTATAGCAAATATAATCGCTGGACATCTCCTAATTACTCTTTTAAGAAGAATAAACCTAAATGTCCCCTTTTTTATAATTTTTTTACTATCACTAGTGATAATTCTTCTTTTAGTCTTAGAAACAGCTGTTTCTATAATTCAAGCTTATGTTTTTACTGTTCTTAGAACACTTTATTCTAGAGAAGTAATTTAATGTCAAAAAATCATGCTAATCACCCCTTTCACTTAGTTAATTACAGACCTTGACCACTAACCGGAGCTCTAAGAACTTTAACATTAATAGCTGGATTAATTTACTGATTTTATAATTTTAATTTAATTTTATGTTCATTAGGATTAACAATTACTTTATTAACAATATACCAATGATGACGAGATATTTCCCGAGAAGGAACTTACCAAGGCTATCACACCCTAAAAGTTACTTTAGGTCTTCGATGAGGAATAATTTTATTTATTGTTTCAGAAATTTTTTTTTTCATTGCATTTTTTTGAGCCTTTTTTCATAATAATTTAACCCCTAGAATTCTCATTGGAAGAAATTGACCACCAACAGGAATTTATCCATTTAACCCATTCCAAGTTCCCCTTTTAAATACAATTATTCTTTTAACTTCGGGAATTACAGTAACCTGAGCTCATATAAGAATCTTAGAAAATAATTATACTCAAACTACCAATAGATTAGCTTTAACAGTAATTTTAGGAATATATTTTACAGCCCTTCAAATATATGAATATATAGAAGCTTCTTTTACTATTGCTGACAGAATTTATGGAACATCTTTTTTTTTAGCTACAGGTTTTCATGGATTTCATGTAATTGTAGGAACAACCTTTTTATTTGTCTGCTTACTTCGACATATAAAAAATTCATTTTCTAGAAATCATCATTTTGGCTTAGAAGCTGCCGCTTGATATTGACATTTCGTTGATGTTGTTTGATTATTCCTTTATACAGTAATATACTGATGAAGATCTTAAATTTATATATTATATAAAGTATAATTAACTTCCAATTAATAGGTTCAAAATTTTTGATATAAATAAATTAAACTTCTCAGACTACCCATAATTTTATCGCTAATTATTGCTTCTTTAATGATATTCCTTTCCCTTTTAATTTCTAAAAAATCTTTTAATGACCAAGAAAAATTATCTGCATTTGAATGCGGATTTGATTCACAATCAACCCCTCGAATAAATTTTTCTTTACATTTTTTTTTAATTTTAATTATTTTTTTAATTTTTGATATCGAAATTACTTTAATCATTCCTATAATTTCAGTAATTAAATTATATAATCTTTTAAACTGATTTATAATTAGAACTACATTTATTTTTATTTTAATTTTCGGACTTTACTTAGAATGAATCCAAAATATACTAAAATGATCAAATTAACTTTTATAAAAATAAGGATTATAATTTAATTTAAAATATTTGATTTGCAGTCAAAAAAAATAGGAAACTATTTATCTTAAAATAAGAAGCTTACAGCAATTAATTTCGACTTAATCATTGAATATAAAAATTATTCCTTATTTTTAATTAAAACCAAAAAGAGGTATATTACTGTTAATAATAAAATTGATAAATTTTTATCTGATTAAATTTGAAATATAAACATATTAAACTTCTAATTTAATTAATAGTGAGTAAGTCATTAATATTTCTTTATAAATAGTTTAACTAAAACTTTACTTTTTCATAGTAACCATAAATATTAATTATTTTTTATATTATTTAAAGATTAAATCAATCTCTTTAACATCTTCAATGTTACACTCTATATAAGTTATTTAAATTAAAAAAATACTATTATTAATAAAATTAAACCCACTCATCCAGTAAAAATTATTAAATAAACCTTTAAATTATTTAAATTTATTTTTTGAATTCATCACATTATTCTTCTGAAAGTTTTTTTTAAATTAAACACTAGCCTATCTTCTAACCAACCAAAATCTAAATTTTTTTTTATATTATGTCCTAAAGTAAAAATATAAAAATTTATTCTATTACAAGAAATATGCGGTATAAATCACATACTTCCAGTGAAAAAAAATATTTTTTTCCTTAGTAATCTCCCTCTAAATTTATAAAAAATTCTTCTTAAAGCTCCAAAAATTATTCCTCCCAATGTAACAAAAATAATTATATATTTTAAATAAGAAGGTAAATAAATAAAATTTATTGACGAAAAAATTAATCAACTTAAAAAAGAACCCCCAACTAAACTAAAAAAAAATAATAAATACATTCCCTTATTTATTACACTATCAGAATGAAATATAACCACTCTATTAAAATTAAACTCATTAACAAAACTTCAATATAATAAACGAAATGTATAACTAACTGTTAATCCAGTCGATAAATACCCTAAAAAATAAATTAATAAATTTACCTCTCTCATTGATATTATTTCTAAAATTAAATCCTTAGAGTAAAACCCTGCTAAAAAAGGAACCCCACATAGAGCTAAATTAGAAAAATTAAAAAATCCACCTACAATAGGTATATATTTTGAGACTCTACCCATAGCTCGAATATCCTGAGTGTCCTTAAATCTATGAATTAATACCCCCGCACATAAAAATAATAAACTTTTAAAAAAAGCATGAGTTAATAAATGAAAAAATGCTAAAATATTAAACCCCAACCTTAAAATTATTATTATTAAACCTAATTGACTTAATGTAGAAAGAGCAATAACCTTTTTTAAATCTATTTCTAAACAGGCTCCTAACCCAGACATAAACATAGTTAATCTTCTTAAAATTATTAACGAAATAAATAAAATTCTTCCATTCATTAACTCTCTAAAACGAATTAGTAAATAAACCCCAGCCGTCACTAAAGTTGAAGAATGAACTAAAGCAGAAACCGGAGTAGGAGCAGCTATTGCTGCAGGTAACCAAGAACTAAAAGGAATTTGCGCTCTTTTAGTTATCCCCGCTAAAATTACCAACCTCCCAATTAAAATTATATTTAAATCTCTTTTTATTAATTCTAAATAAAAAATAAAATTTCACCCCCCATAATTTAATATTCAAGAGATTACCAATAAAATAGCAATATCCCCAATTCGATTAGATATAACTGTTAATATTCCTGCATTGTAAGATTTAACATTTTGATAATAAATCACTAAACAGTAAGAAATTAATCCCAATCCATCCCATCCTAATAAAATTCTAATTATATTAGGTCTAATAATTATTAATCTTATAGAAAGAATAAAAAAAATTACTAACAGTAAAAACCGATTTTTATTTATATCTTCAGATATATATCTTCTTCTGTATAAAACTACTACTCTAGAAATTATTAAAACAATTCTAATAAAAATTATTGATATCCAATCAACTAAAAAAACTATAACTAATTCAGAAGAATTTAAAGTATAAAAATTATATTCTAAAAAAATCACTAATTTTTTTTTAAATAATAAACCTCTTAAAATATACAAACTTAATCTTAACTGAAATAATAAACCACTAAAAATTTTATAAAAATTTTTTTGTAAAATAATTTAAGATAAATCATTTATATCTTTAACTCCACAAATTAAAATTTTTTTTAAACTACTTAAATTAATTAAATAAAAAAATCCATTTTTAAAATTAACATATTCAAGGGAACTCAATGTAAAAGTAATAATAAATACTCTCGACATTCCCCCGAATAAAAATTATTAATCTGATTAATAAACTTTCCATGTTGTATAAATGAAAATAAATATAAACTGTACCCCGCTGAAAAAAATGATAAAAGGGCTAATAGTCCCATTAAAATAATTGATCAAGATAAAAGACTAATTAATAAACAAATTTCCCCAAGTAAATTTAAAGAGGGAGGAGCCGCTATATTAGAAGATAAAAATATAAATCATCATAGAGAAAGAGAAGGTATTAAATTTAATAAACCCTTATTAATAAATAAATTTCGTCTATTTAATCGCTCATAATTAAAATTAACTAAACAAAATAAACCTGAAGAACATAAACCATGACCAATTATTATAATTAACCCCCCTCTAAAACCTCAATTAGTTAAAGTTAAAAGTCCTCCTAATATTAACCCTATATGAACAACAGACGAATAAGCAATTAGAGATTTTAAATCAATCTGAAAAAAACACATTAATCTCACATATAAAGCTCCTAAAAGTCTAATTCTAATTAAATAATAATTAAATTTCATATTTAAATTTTCTATAAAAACTAATACCCGCATAATTCCGTATCCTCCTAATTTTAACATAATCCCTGCTAAAATTATTGAACCTCTAACCGGAGCTTCAACATGAGCTTTAGGAAGTCAAAGATGAACAAAAAATATAGGAATTTTTACTAAAAAAGATAATATTATAACCACATATATTACCCTATAATTTAAACCCCCAAATTTTATTAAATAAATTATTAACCTAAAATACTTAAAATCTAAATAAAAAATTCCTAATAATATGGGCAAAGAAACAAATAATGTATAAAATAATAAATAAAGTCCTGCTTGAATTCGCTCAGGTTGACCCCCTCAACCTATAATTAAAAATAAAACTGGAATTAAAGAACCTTCAAAAAATAAATAAAATATAAATAAGTTTAATCTTCTAAACGTACAAATTAACAAAAATAATAAAATTAAAATATTAAATAAAAAAAAAAAATCTGAAACTTTAAAGTTATATAATTTTATTCTAGCTAAAATTATTAATCCTCTAATTCAAATCCTTAAAAAAATTAAAAAATATGAAATTAAATCAATTCCAAAAATATATCTTAAATTTCTATGAAAAAATCTTGTTGGATAAAATATTATAAATATAAATACCAAAAAATAAATCATTATTTGTCTTATTCAATATAAATTTTTAAAAAAACATAAACTTAACGTAAAAAAAACTGCTAAAATTAATCTTATCATTCACCTTAAATAAATCTATAAATTTTAATTAAATCATTCCCATGAATACGAACTAAATAAACTAAAACTGATAGGCCTAAAACTCCCTCACAAACTGATAAAATTATAAATATTATCAAAAAATAAGAACTCCCCATAAATATTATAAAATTAAAAATTAGTAAAAATATATTTAATATAATTAATTCTAATCTTAACAAAATAATTAATAGATGTTTACGATTTAAAGTAAACATTATATTTCTTAATAAAAAATTTAACACAATTAAATTTTTAAACCTAAAAATTTTCATTTTAATAGTTTAAAAAAAACTTTGATCTTGTACATCAATAATAAGAGTTATTCTTTTAAAATTCAAAGAAAAATAAATATTTATCTATAATCTCCAAAATTATTATTTTTAATAAACTATTCTCTGTTTTTCTATTATTATAATATTAACATTTCATTTAATCATTTTCATAAATTTTTTTATTTTATTTCTCTCTCACCCTTTTATCATTACTCTTATAATAATTATTCAAACTTTTTTAATATCACTAATAATTGGAATAATAAATCTTTCTTTTTGACTAACTTATTTAATATTTTTAATTTTTATTGGAGGACTTTTAATTTTATTTATTTATATTTCTAGATTAACACCTAATAAAATTTTTTATTTCAACAAATTAAAAATATTTTCATTTTTAAGTTTAATAATTATAATTTTTCTAATTTTTAATTTAAACTTTAATTTTTTAAACTTAGAAATACAAAATTTTAGAAATCTAAATAATTTTATTTTTTATAAAAATTTCGAAAATTCTATTTATTTATCTAATCTATTTAATAACAATGAATTATGATTAACACTAATTCTCATATTATTTTTACTTTTTACTTTAATTACCTCAATCAAAATTAGAAATTTTTTTAGGGGACCCATACGAATTAAATTTTAATGAAAAACAAAAATTTTTTACCTTTAAAATCTAATCACCCTATTTTAAGAATTATAAACAGAACCCTAATTAATCTCCCCACTCCAAGAAATATCTCATTTATATGAAATATAGGCTCATTAATAGGATTTAGATTAATAATTCAAATTCTCACAGGATTATTTTTAGTTATAAATTATGCGCCTAATATTGAACTAGCTTTCGAAAGAGTTAATTATATCTACCGAAATGTAAATTATGGTTGATTTATCCGGTCAGTTCACATAAATGGAGCATCTTTTTTTTTTATTATTATTTACTTACATGTAGGGCGTGGAATTTATTATGAATCTTTCTTATTTTTACCCACCTGAATTACAGGCACAGTAATTTTTTTACTATGTATAATAACAGCTTTTATAGGTTACGTTCTTCCCTGAGGACAAATATCTTTCTGAGGAGCTACAGTAATTACTAATTTACTTTCTGCAATCCCTTATATTGGAAATGATTTTGTTCAATGAATTTGAGGGGGATTTTCAGTAAGAAACGCCACCTTAAATCGATTTTTTATATTTCATTTTATTTTACCTTTTATCGTTTTAACTCTTTCTATAATTCACATTATATTTTTACATGAAACAGGCTCAAGAAACCCCCTTAATATTTCATTTAATGTAGACAAAATTCCTTTCCATCCTTACTTTACCTTTAAGGATTTAATAGGATTTTTAATTATATTAATTTTATTAATATTATTAATAATGAAATATCCATTCCTCTTAAGAGATCCAGATAACTTTATTCCAGCAAACCCTATAGTAACACCTATTCACATTCAACCTGAATGATATTTTCTCTTTGCTTATGCCATTCTTCGGTCAATTCCCAATAAACTAGGAGGAGTAATCGCACTAGGACTTTCTATTATAATTCTATTAATTTTACCCTTTACTTTTTTTAAAAATTTAAAGGGAACTCAATTTTATCCCGTAAATAAATTTTTATTTTTTACTTTCACATTTAATTTTATTATTTTAACTTGATTAGGTAGATGCCCAATTGATCCCCCTTATATTATCATTACACAAATTTTTACTTTTTCATATTTTTCATATTTTTTTGTAAATCCCTTAATTAATAAAATTTATGATTCTTTAATTTAATTATTAAGCTTTGCATAGCATTTGTTTTGAAAACTTAAGAAAGATTACTAATATCTAATAATTTAAACTTAAATTATTACACACACAAATATATAAACTAAAAAATAATAATAAATAATTTAAAGAAATAGGTAAATAAGACTTTCAAGCTAAATCTATTAATTTATCATAACGATATCGAGGTAAAGTACCTCGAACTCAGACAAATCTAAACCCTAAAATTATTAACTTAATAAAAAATATAAAAGTTAATAAATCAGCCCCCATATAAAAAATTACCATTAATATTCTCATAAATAAAATTCTTGAATATTCACCTAAAAAAATTAATGCAAATCCCCCTCTTCTGTATTCAACATTAAACCCTGAAACTAATTCTCTTTCTCCTTCAATAAAATCAAAAGGAGCCCGATTTAATTCTGCTAACATAGAAGAAAATATTCTTAATATTAAAGGAAATATTAAAAATATAAACCAAATATTTTTTTGGAACACTTCTAATTCTAAAAAATTAAAACCCCCAATTAAAATTATTAAAGATAATAAAATTAATGACAATCTCACTTCATAAGAAATTGTTTGAGCCATACCTCGCAAACCTCCTAATATAGCATAATTAGAATTAGAAGATCATCCTATAACAATAACAAAATAAACTCCTACACTTAAACATCTTAATAAAAATAAAAATCTTAAATTAAAATTAAATATAATTAATATATAGGGTATTAATACCCAATTTATAAACCTAATAAATAAAACTAAAATAGGTATAAAAAAAAATATAATATAATTAGATTTAAATAAAAACACTAATTCTTTATTAAATAACTTAATTCCATCTCTAAAAGGCTGAATAATTCCCATAAATCCCACTTTTATAGGACCTTTCCGTAATTGAATATAACCTAAAATTTTCCGCTCTAACAAAGTAAAAAAAGCTAATCTCACTAAAACTATAATAAATAAAAATAAAATAATAATTAAAGAACTAAAAATTTCTTTTAAATTAATTTATTATTTATGTATAAATATATACATATAATTAAATTCTAAATTTAACACATTTTTCTGTCAAAATAATAATTATTAAATATTTATTTTTATTCTTTTATATTAAAATTTATTTTAAATTTATATTCCTTTCGTACTAAAAAATTTTTTTATTTTAAAGATAGAAACCAACCTGGCTTACACCGGTTTGAACTCAGATCATGTAAAATTTTAAAAGTCGAACAGACTTAATATTTAAACTTTTGCATTTAAAATAAATTTTAATCCAACATCGAGGTCGCAATCTTTAATTTTTATAGGAACTAAAAATTAAAATTACGCTGTTATCCCTAAAGTATCTTTTCTTTTTATTATTAAAATTATTAATAATTCAATTTAATTAAATTTTTTACTTAAATTTTTAAATTAAAAAAGTTATTTAATTTTTTTATCACCCCAATAAAATAATTAATTTATTTAATTAATTTTTAATATAATTTTTTAAACAAATTTATCAATTATAAAGATTTATAGGGTCTTCTCGTCTTTTAAATTTAATTTAGCTTTTTTACTAAAAAATAAATTTTTATAAATTTTTAAATTAAAAAAGATTATATTTCGTCCAATCATTCATTCTAGATTCCAATTAAAAACCTATTTATTATGCTACCTTTGTACAGTTAAAATACTGCAGCCCTTTAAATTTAACTTCAGGGGGCAGATTAGACTTTAAATTATAAATCAAAAAGACATGTTTTTGTTAAACAAGCGAATATAAATTTTTGCCGAATTCTAAAATTTAATTTTCTATTAATTTTTACTCAATTTAATTATTATTATATATACTAATATTATTATAAATAATTAATTTAATTAATTTAAATTATTATTTTAATAAATTATCTATTAATATTTAAATAAATTAAAAATTTTTTTTTACTTAAAATTTTTTATAATAAAATAAATTTAATAAATAATTTTATTTTTATAAATTTTTACTTTTTTTATTATTTATAAATTTATTAAATAGCTTATCCCACTTAATATTATTAAATTTTAAAAATTTATATAAATTTTTAAATTAAAAAATTCATTAAATTTTTATAAAAATAACTAAATTAAATTTATTTCTTAAAAAATTAGATAATAATTAAATCGTTTAAAATTTCACTTCCAATAAATTATTTTTAATATTTATTTAACAATAATTAACATAATAATTTTATTAACTCTTTAATTTTCTAAAAAATTTTTTTCAAAAATTTTTTTTAAATAATCTTTGATACACAAAATACAAAATTTATTTTTTTTATAAGTAATTTAAATTAAATTTTTTAAATTTTCTTTTACATTACTATTAATTTATCAATTAAAATATTTTTTCAATTATTTTACTTAAATAATTTTTTATTAATACTATTTTACTTATTTTAATTTTTTAACTTTATTTAATTATTTAAATTTTAATTTTCAAATTTATATGATTTGCACATAAAATTTTCAATGTAAATGAATTACTTTACTATAAAGTTTAAATTTGATCTTTCTAAAAACACTTTCCAGTATCTTTACTATGTTACGACTTATTTCAATTTAAAATGAAAGTGACGGGCAATATGTACATAATTTTAAACTTTAATCATTTAAATTAAATTAATTAAATTACTTTTAAATCTAATTTTTTTAAATTATTTCAAATTTAATTCCAATAATATTTTTAATTATAACCCATAAAAATTCTTAATTATAAACTATATCTTGATTTGATATAATTTTTTCTATAAATTTTTAAATTTTTATTTCTAAAAAAAATTTTTATAACAATGATATATAAATTAAATAAATTAAGTAAAATTAATCGTGGAATATCAATTAATTAACAGGTTCCTCTAAATTGATAAAAATACTGCCATAATCCTTTAAGTTTTAAATTTTAAATCTTTTACTACTTTATTTTTTTTATAAATTTTATAAAAATAATAGAGTATCTAATTCTAGTTTATATTTTTATTTAATTAACTTCATTAAAAAATTTTTATATTTAATTTTAAATAAATTTTAAAATTTTACCTAACAAATATTTAAATTAATTAAATATATAAAATTTTATTCAATTAATTAAAAAAATTATAATATTTAATTAATTATTAGTTTAACCGCAATTGCTGGCACTAAAATTTATTAATTATTTTAAAATTACTAAATTTAAATTTCTTTATTTTATAAATTCTATTTATTATAAAAAATTAAATAATTATTTAAATTTTAAAATATTTTATACAAAAATTTATTTATAAATATAATTTAATAATAAATATCAAAGTTAGAATTAACTTTAAATCCCCTATTCCATAATTAGTTTTTTAAATTAGTATTTTTAATAATTTTCTAATTATTTATTTTCAATATAATATAAATTTTTAATTAACCAATCACTTATTAATATTTCTATATATAGATTTTTTAATTATTCCAGTATTTTTAATAATTTTCTAATTATTTATTTTCAATATAATATAAATTTTTAATTAACCAATCACTTATTAATATTTCTATATATAGATTTTTTTATCATTCCAGTATTTTTAATAATTTTCTA